CGATTAATTACTATTGCTATAAAACAAGCTCGTATTTTATCTTTGTTACCCTTTCTTAATAATGAAAAACAGTTTGAGAGAGCTGAGTCGATCCCTAGAACGGCTGGTCCCAGAACCCGAAATAAATAGATATACTCTTCCTATTGATTCAAAACTCCAAGCGGAACTCAAGCTCAGATTGATGTTTTGCTCGAAAAACCTCGAATCCAGATTTGATTGTTGTGTTATAAGAAACAATAAATAGGGAAAGAAGAAATCTTTTTTTTTTTTTTTGAAAGATGTTCGTTCATTCCCATTACTTATCTTAATTTCTTTTTAATTTCTTAAATTCATTTTTATTCTATCTTCCCGGAGTCCATTCTCCGGGGAATTTTATTCTGTTTTCGCTATTTATATATATATGATATATGACTTTTTAATCTATTTTATTTGCTAATCTTATTGGAAATCATGTAAAGACAATTCTTATTTGATATAGCTATTTGCGCAAGTATTTTACGATTAAGAAGCAATTGCTTCTTATACAGATTGTGTATGAATTTACTATAACTATAGAATACCGTATTCTCACGAGCTGCTGCATTTATTCGAGTAATCCACAAACGACGAAAGTCCCTCTTTTGTCTGCCCCTATCCCGATGAGAGGAAACCAAAGCTCTCATTTTCTGTTGAGTAGCAGTTCGGGTAAGTCTTGAATGGGCCCCTATAAAGGTTGATGCAAATAAACGAATTTTTGTTCGACGTCTCCGAGCTATATATCCTCGTTTAACTCTGGTCATTGAATCAAATTAAACTTTAATGAATAACTAATTGATTTCTTTTCTTTCAGTCATCCTCTTATCCCCCCTCTCGTTAATTAATACCAAAACGGATTATTCCGATATATAAAATATAAATTCCAATGGCTTTTGCTACTATGACCTTCCCAACCACGATTTTTTATTCTTTCCGGGTAAAATACCCGGAAAGAATAAATTCTAGCGATAAAAAAAAATAGTGGGTTCCATCGTTTCTATGGTTACTTCGTAAACGGTGAGGTCCTCTCTATACACCGGAGCCTTTTCTTTCATTTAACCAAATGTTATTGTGAACTTGTATAGTTCACACTCCTTAGTTTAGCTCTACCAATCAGTAATAGTTCTTTTCACAAAAGGGTTATCCATACAGTGACGGCATTTAATTATGAAAGTTGGCTAGGTAGCTGACCTTGTTAGTCCGTTCTTTCAAGAATAGGAACATAACCTTTTTGCTTCTTTATAGTACTCTTTCCTCCGCTTAATAGATAACTATTTGCTACCAATGGGGAATTACTTCTCATCTCAAACTGAGGTGATTGGATTTGCACCAATGGAAACCATAAATTTAATACACAAAAATATAGGTAGACGATGAATCTTTAGCTTTATAGATAGTAAGTTTTTCCATCCTATCTATCTTTATTCCTTGGTACTGGCGATTGGTACTTGAAAAATTGCTGTATTTTTTTTGTTTGAACTCATGATCTAAACGAGTCGCACATACACCCGAGTACATGTTCCCCGTCGTTGAGGGCACCCCCTAAGTGCGGGGGATTTCGTGATATTTCGTATTGGCTGTCTTGTGTTTCTAATAAGTTGTTTAATTGTCGGCATATCATACATATATATAATAAAATAGGTTGGTTTAGATCGATCTTAACCTGATTTATTGATTATTCTGAATTATTTACATTCAATATCAAATCACGGAAAAATAGAATTATGGAGGGAATCATATATTTAGGCGAAATCCCCAATAGTTTCATTTTCGACCGCTACAAGGTCAACAATGCCATGAGCTTGGGCTTCTGTTGCTGACATAAAAACATCTCTCTCCATGTCTTCGGATATAACCCATAAAGGGTTACCTGTTCTTTGTACATAAACCTTTGTGAGGGTTTCGCGAAGTCTGAGTAGTTCTTCCGCTTCCAAGATAAATTCCCCTGCTTGTGCCTCATAAAAAGAACTAGCAGGTTGGTGAATCATAACCCTGATAATATTGATCTAACATCATGCATGAACGGTTCTTCTATCTTGAAGAATTGGATTAAAGTAAGGACTAAAAAAAACAAGAAAAAAAATAGAATTGAACGACGGACCGTACAGGCACCTTTTGTGCATTGCATACGGCTCTGCAATGGAATTTCCTTTTCCCCCTTCTATTTTTGCGAAGAAAAAAAAAAAAAAGAATCCATCCGATCTAGATTGTTGAATGATCCATTTACCACCCTTCCTTTCATTCATATTGTAATGTAAAAAAAAAATACTATGATGGTTCTGTTGCTTTCTATATTTATCTCGTCTGTGATTTAGCAATCCCAAAGTTTCTTTTTTTTTTTCGTACTCTTTTCTTCGTAAGAGAAATATCAGAAAAAGGCTTCTGGTATGGAAGAAAACGGTTTGTGACGCTGAAATGCACTCCCGACATAGAAGATCAAGTCGGAAATAACCTTTTTTCATACTACTATCTCGATAGAAAATATCGTGTTAGAAAAAACAATAATAGTTTGTTCATATCGAACTCGAAGTGCCATGCTATTATTACCTATTATTCATATTCAATATGGCGAAGGCATAGTCTTCTTCTTCTTTTTTTTTTTTAATAAAAACTCATTGGCGCCAAGCATGGGGGAATGCTAGACGTTTGGTAATTTCCCCTCCGACCAGAATGAAGGATCCCATTGAAGCGGCTAATCCCATGCATATTGTATGTACATCGGGCGAAACAAATTGCATAGTATCATAAATAGCGATTCCTGGTATTACCCATCCACCAGGGGAATTTATAAACAAATAAAGATCCTTAGTATCATCTTCTATACTGAGATATACCATGAGACCAACAAGTTGATTTGAGATCTCGCTATCAACTTCTTGTCCTAAAAAAAGTAATCTTTCTCGATAAAGTCGGTTGATTTGGACAAAATTATATCCCTTTTGAACCGTACGTGCATCTTTGGATGCATACGGTTCAAAAAAATTGCGAAAATAAAGAATCAATGTATCGATTCCAATCCTATCTCTCTTTTTTTTAAGAGATTCCCGCTTTTCTAATGAAGGGGTTTTTTCTCCCATTAAAAAAAGAAAGAGTTGTTTACTCCTTCCCTAAAAAAAAAAAGAATTTACTGAACTTATTTAATTAACCTCTCATTGATGTATTGTTTCGTCGAGATTTAAATCACGATGTCATTTTCTTGTTCCTGAATGGGCCCTTTGCATTCTTTTAGGTTCATGTTCTACTCCGGGGAAAGATCTATCCGAATTCTAGTTGTACATATAGGACAAATGATCTCAGTACCACTTCTTTTTGCTACGAGTTTTTTTTTTCAATTCGTTTCATGTCTCCAAAAAACTATTCAATGTATTTATTATAATGGTTGACATGGCAGTTTAAGAGTGCTTCTTTAATTAAATAAATAAAATAGAAGAATCTTCTATGCATAGCTACAAGCGGTAATTCTACATATATTACTATTACCCATTTGGTATTTTATGAGCAGAGCCTGGATACTCCATTTTTTTAGTCCAAGTTAACCATAAATTTTTCTAATTAAGAATATTGCTCTTCAATCTAAATTAATCTAATTTAACTTCACGCTACGCATGATTGATTCTTCAATCAATACAATATTTCTTGGGCGAAACAGAGGATATCTCGATCGGGGGAGAAAATGGGGAAATTCCATATGACCCAATATGTCTGACAAGTCGCACTATACGTCAACCCAAACTGCATCTTCCTCTCCAGGACTCCGAAAAGGTACTTTTGGAACACCAATGGGCATTAAATTAAAGAAAAAATTTAAGTACTATACTTCACTTTAATATGGAAACGTAAGAATGAGTTTATTGTCTTCTTCGAAGGTTTTTAGAGAAAGATAGAATTAAGAAATAAAAATCTTAATGAAGAGATAGATCGTTCAAATAATAAAAAGGATCGTACATTCATTCCCCCAAAATAGGACTAATGCTCCCATTGCGTATTGGTACTTATCGGGTATAGAATAGATCTGCTTCTCTTTGTTCTTACGAACAGAATTCCGCCGTTATTTTCAACGGAATACAATAAAAAGTAACCTTTTCTCATACAGAATTCGCTGAAAAGATTAGGTAAATAGTATAAGTCTATTGCAATGCGATAAAGTTACATAGTGTCTATTTTTCTTTGAGAAAGGGGTATTTCCATGGGTTTGCCTTGGTATCGTGTTCATACTGTCGTATTGAATGATCCCGGCCGATTGCTTTCTGTCCATATAATGCATACGGCTCTAGTTTCCGGTTGGGCCGGTTCGATGGCTCTATATGAATTGGCGGTTTTTGATCCCTCTGACCCTGTTCTTGATCCAATGTGGAGACAAGGTATGTTCGTTATACCCTTCATGACTCGTTTAGGAATAACCAATTCATGGGGTGGTTGGAGTATTTCAGGAGGAACTGTAACGAATTCGGGTATTTGGAGCTATGAAGGCGTGGCCGGAGCACATATTGTGTTTTCTGGCTTGTGTTTTTTAGCGGCCATCTGGCATTGGGTGTATTGGGACTTAGAAATATTCTGTGATGAACGTACAGGAAAACCTTCTTTGGATTTGCCCAAAATCTTTGGAATTCATTTATTTCTCTCAGGAGTGGCTTGCTTTGGCTTTGGCGCATTTCATGTAACAGGCTTATATGGTCCTGGAATATGGGTGTCTGATCCTTATGGACTAACTGGAAAAGTACAATCTGTAAGTCCAGCGTGGGGGGCGGAAGGTTTTGATCCTTTTGTTCCCGGCGGAATCGCCTCTCATCATATTGCAGCAGGTACACTGGGCATATTGGCAGGCCTATTCCATCTTAGTGTCCGTCCGCCTCAACGTCTCTATAAAGGATTACGTATGGGCAATATTGAAACTGTACTTTCTAGTAGTATCGCTGCTGTTTTTTTTGCAGCTTTTGTTGTTGCTGGAACTATGTGGTATGGTTCAGCAACAACCCCAATCGAGTTATTTGGTCCCACTCGTTATCAGTGGGATCAGGGATACTTCCAGCAAGAGATATATCGAAGAGTTGGTGCCGGACTAGCTGAAAATCTAAGTTTATCGGAAGCTTGGTCTAAAATTCCTGAAAAATTAGCTTTTTATGATTACATTGGTAATAATCCGGCAAAAGGTGGATTATTCAGAGCGGGCTCAATGGATAGTGGGGATGGAATAGCTGTTGGATGGTTAGGACATCCCGTCTTTAGAGATAAAGAAGGGCGCGAGCTTTTTGTACGTCGTATGCCTACTTTTTTTGAAACATTCCCGGTAGTTTTAGTAGATGGAGATGGAATTGTTCGGGCAGATGTTCCTTTTCGAAGGGCAGAATCAAAGTATAGTGTCGAACAAGTAGGTGTAACTGTTGAGTTCTATGGTGGCGAACTCAATGGAGTCAATTATAGTGATCCTGCTACTGTGAAAAAATATGCTAGGCGCGCACAATTAGGCGAAATTTTTGAATTAGACCGGGCTACTTTAAAATCTGATGGTGTTTTTCGTAGTAGTCCAAGGGGTTGGTTCACTTTTGGGCATGCTTCATTTGCTTTGCTTTTCTTTTTTGGACATATTTGGCATGGCGCTAGAACCTTGTTTAGAGATGTTTTTGCTGGTATTGATCCAGATTTGGATGCTCAAGTGGAATTTGGAGCATTCCAAAAACTTGGAGATCCAACTACAAAGAGACAAGTAGTTTGATACAAGACTGCTCTGGTATCTTTATCCTCTATCTCTATTTTTTTCTCGGGTACCCGAGAAAAAAATAGAGACTTGAATCAACTTCTTTTCGTTGATTCTTTCCCCTCTTTTTTTATGGTATGGTAAATGATCTCACTCAATCAAACAAATAGATGTGAAAGCTATAATTGTAAACCACGATCGAATCTATGGAAGCATTGGTTTATACATTCCTTTTAGTCTCGACTTTAGGGATAATTTTTTTCGCTATCTTTTTTCGAGAACCACCTAAGGTTCCGACTAAAAAATAATGAAATAATTTTTCATTATAGAAACTGAAGTAATGGGCCCTCATATCAAGAGGCTCATTACTTCAACAAGTCTAGTCTCCGTGTTCCTCGAATGGATCTCTTAGTTGTTGAGAGGGTTGCCCAAAAGCGGTATATAAGGCGTACCCCGTAAAGCTTACAAGTAAACCTGATATGAAGATGGCGACTAAGGTTGCTGTTTCCATTTTTAGAAAATTTCAAGATCACAATGGATCTACGATAAGATCGTTTATTTATTTACAATTACAACGGAATAGTATACAAAGTCAACCGATCTCAACCAATGATTAAATAGGATTTATGGCTACACAAACCGTTGAGGGTAGTTCTAGATCTAGGCCAAGACAAACTACTGTAGGGAGTTTATTGAAACCATTGAATTCAGAATATGGTAAAGTAGCTCCGGGCTGGGGGACTACACCACTTATGGGGGTTGCAATGGCTCTATTTGCAATATTCCTATCTATTATTTTGGAAATTTATAATTCTTCCGTTTTACTGGATGGAATTTCAATGAGTTAGGTTTATAAGAACCATGAACCTCTAGTTTTTCAATCAAAAAAAAATTTATTTAAAACTTGGATTTATAGACCTTTTTGGTAGTTCGACTGTGGTATTTCTTTTTTCGGTATTTCCGGAATATGAGCGTGTGACTTGTTATAATTGATCCTATTGATAATACAGAGAACGGCTCTGTCATCTCTATTAAGATGATTCCACCCCGTCGGATATTTATTCTAATATCTGGAACACGGAATATTATAGAAAAAAGTAAGAAAAAAAATATTCTAACTATGATTCATATCTATTATTTAGACCTCGCAACCGGACTAAAAAAAATTTCAGATGGGTATTTCCTAAATTAAATAATTTTTCTTTCTTTAGACTTATGAAATTTTTTTTATCTCAAGAACAACTTCTTTCTCTAGATTTTGTTGAGTCATTACATCCACTCATTGAAATTGAATAATTGATGATCAAATGGTTTTTACTCAAAGAACCCTTTTATTTAGCTTGGGATTAAATCATCGTGGTTCTTGTATGAATCTGAGGTTTTAATTGATTTATAGGGTCTTAACAAGGGAATTCCTATCAACAGTAAAACAAAAGTCGACCCGCATTACGCACAAAAAACAACAAATTAAATAACAAAAACAAACAAAAATAGGAAAGAGAAGATTCAAGAGGCCTGGAACGGTCAATATAAAGAAAAAGAAAGGTGTACGAGCTAACTTGATATTTTTGGCATTAGCATCACAAAGAAGAGATTTCGGATTTTTTTTTTTACTTCCTATCTTTGGCACAAATTGCATCGAGCAGCTAAGACGTTTTGAATTTTCTATTGCATATCCGTCAAAATCGGTATTTGTGTGTTTCTGTTTGAGCCGTACGAGATGAAATTCTCATATACGGTTCTCGGGGGGGGGGTCCTCTCGGATTCCCTATCTCAATAAAGTATATGATTGGTTCGAGGAACGTCTCGAGATTCAAGCGATTGCAGATGATATAACTAGTAAATATGTTCCTCCTCATGTCAACATATTTTATTGTCTAGGAGGAATCACGCTTACTTGTTTTTTAGTACAAGTAGCTACGGGTTTTGCTATGACTTTTTACTATCGTCCAACTGTTACGGAGGCCTTTTCCTCTGTTCAATACATAATGACTGAAGCTAACTTTGGTTGGTTAATTCGATCAGTTCATCGATGGTCAGCAAGTATGATGGTTCTAATGATGATTCTGCACGTATTTCGTGTGTATCTTACAGGTGGGTTTAAAAAACCCCGCGAATTAACTTGGGTTACAGGTGTGGTTCTGGCTGTATTGACTGCATCTTTTGGTGTAACTGGTTATTCCTTACCTCGGGACCAAATTGGTTATTGGGCAGTAAAAATTGTGACAGGCGTGCCTGACGCTATTCCTATAATAGGATCTCCTTTGGTAGAGTTATTACGTGGAAGTGCTAGTGTGGGTCAATCTACCTTGACTCGTTTTTATAGTTTACACACTTTTGTATTGCCTCTTCTTACTGCCGTATTTATGTTAATGCACTTCCCAATGATACGTAAGCAAGGTATTTCAGGTCCTTTATAGTTATAGCTTTATTTTATAGAGAAAACAGATCATAGATATTTGTCATTTCTGATATATCCTATCGGGAAGGAACAATAGTATTTCATTGCTACAAATATGTCTTATTTTTTCAATAAGACATATTTTTTGATACTTCTCTTCAACTCCGAAGTAGTTTAGTTCTTATTTGATAAGAATAGTTGAAGTGGATTCTCCGAAGAGAGGATGGATGGATTATGGGAGTGTGTGACTTGAACTATTGATTGGGCCACGCCGATATATTATTTTATCCGCCACGTTGAAATTCACAACCAAACGTGTCTCCGCATCCAACCACCACGTAAATCCCCCTATGTAGCATAGGATAGGCCGGTTCGCTTGAGGAGAATTTTTTCTATGATCATGTCCGAATTATGTCATGCATGAACAGGCTCCGTAAGATCCTGTAGAATAAGTGATGTGGCACGATCCAATGTTTTATCTATCCCACTTACTTATTTATAGTATGGAAATGCATTCATTTCCTCTGCATCGACCTCGATCTATAATATGATACTATCGGAGTGAAATAAGAGATCTAAGGAAGAACAGAGGCTAGACTTTATTAGTAACAAGTAAAGACTTTGTATGTAAGAAAATCAAGATGTTGTGGGGAAAAAAACGAATAAAATCAAAAAGACATGAGACAGTCCAAAAAGCCCTTGATTATGATCAAATTTTTAAGCTTACTTGGATATTGAGCATTTATCTGTAAGAACTAAATTATTTGCACTGAATATGAATAGTTGCAACTTCAGAAATGGGACCTAGTAAATCCTTTATCACTTACATAGAATCATTCTATTTTATATGTGTGGATATCTATAAAATATAGATTTTCTATCAATCTATTTCTGTAATTCTTTTGAATCTTGCTCGAGCCGGATGATGAAAAATTATCATGTCCGGTTCTTTCGGGGGATGGATCCATAAGAATTCACCTATCCCAATAACAAAGAAACCTGACTTGAACGATCCTGTATTAAGAGCTAAATTGGCCAAAGGGATGGGGCATAATTATTATGGGGAACCCGCATGGCCCAATGATCTTTTATATATTTTTCCGGTAGTAATTCTAGGTACTATTGCATGTAATGTCGGCTTAGCAGTCCTAGAACCATCAATGATTGGTGAACCGGCAGATCCATTTGCAACTCCTTTGGAAATATTGCCCGAATGGTACTTTTTTCCTGTATTTCAAATACTCCGCACAGTACCCAATAAATTATTGGGTGTTCTTTTAATGGTTTCAGTACCAACAGGATTATTAACAGTACCCTTTTTGGAGAATGTTAATAAATTCCAAAATCCATTTCGTCGTCCAGTAGCTACAACAGTCTTTTTGATCGGTACCGCAGTAGCTCTTTGGTTAGGTATTGGAGCAACATTACCTATTGATAAATCTCTAACTTTAGGTCTTTTTCAAATTGATTCAACTGTGAAATACCAATACCACGATGTAGGTATCTAGGGAATAGTCGCTTCTAAAGTGAATCCTCCCTAGATACCTGAATTTTATTATGATCTATTTCGCGAAAATACGAATTATGTGTCGAAGATAAAAAATGAAGTTTTTTTTTATAAAAAAAGAATATGAAAAAATTTCTTTAAAATGAAAACTTATTCTTAGGTAAATGGATTGCCAAATGTTTCTGTAGAGTGTCCAATATCCGTTTTACATCTTCTGTACGAAAATATTCAATTCTCATAAGATCCTCCTGACTGTTACTCAAAAGGTCCAATAATGTATGTATATTGGACTTTTTGAGACAATTATAGGCCCTAGGAGATAGTTCTAATTGGTCAATAAAAATACATTTCAATGGAATTCCTTTTTTGTTTTTCCTTAGCTTAGTTAATCCATTTTGAAAGGTAAAAGGAAGTAGAGTAAACCTGTTTTTATTTTCCTCGAAATGAATGTTCCTTTCCTCCGCATGCAGAAAAGGAATAAATAAATTAATCAAATTACGAGAAGCTTCATAAAGTGCTTCCTTAGGAGTTAAACTCCCATTCGTCCATATTTCTAGAAAAAGTATTTCTTGTTTTTCATTTCCATTTCCATAAGAATGAATACTATGATTTGCATTTCGAACAGGCATGGATACAGCATCTATGGGATAACTTCCGTTTTGAGAGTTATTTGTGGGGTTCATACGGTATCCGCGATCTCTATTGATTTGTAATCCAATACGCAAATCAATTGGTTCCGTCAGGTTAGCTATATGCTGTGTTGTGTCAACTATTTCCACAGAAGGCGGTGAGATGATATCTTGAGCGGTTACGTATCTAGGACCTCTAACGCAAATGGATGCGTCTCTAACTCCATACAGATTACTTCTCAATACAATTTCTTTCAAATTTATTAAAATTTCATGTACCGATTCCTCAATACCTACTATCGTAGAATATTCGTGTGGCACTTTCTCAGATTTAGCACGTGTGATACATGTTCCTTCTATTTCTCCAAGTAAAGCCCTTCGCATGGCAATACCTATGGTATCGGCTTGCCCTTTCATGAGCGGGGACAGAATGAAACGACCATAATAAAGACGCGTACTGTCTACTCTTGATTCAACACATTTCCACTGTAGTGTTCGAGTGGATCCTGCTATTTCCTCTCGAACCATACTAATATTATTATTTGATCAGATCATTGAATCGTTTATTTCTCTTAAAATACATTTAATTCTTTTTTTTACACACGTCTTTTTTTGGGAGGTCTACATCCATTATGTGGCATAGGTGTTACATCACGTACAAAACTTAATAGTATACCACTTCTACGAATAGCCCGTAATGCTGCGTCTCTTCCGAGACCAGGACCTTTTATCATAACCTCTGCTCGTTGCATACCTTGATCTACTACAGTACGAATAGCATCTAAAGCGGCTGCTTGCGCAGCATAGGGTGTTCCCCTTCTTGTGCCTTTGAATCCAGAAGTACCGGCGGAGGCCCAAGAAACCACTCGACCTCGTACATCTGTAACAGTTACAATGGTATTGTTGAAACTGGCTTGAACATGAATAACTCCTTTTGGTATTCTACGTCCAGTCTTACGTAAATTAATACGCCCATTCCTACGTGAACCAATTCTTTGTATAGGTTTTGCCATATTTTATCATCTCATAAATATGAATCAGAAATATATAAAAAGATATGGAGATATCCATTTTATGTTAAAACAAATCTTTTATTTTTACATAACCACTCTTTGAGAAACTTTAGAAAGATTATCCTTGTCTCTGTTTATGTCTCGGATTGGAACAAATCACTATAATTCGTCCGCGCCTACGGATCAGTCGACATTTTTCACAAATTTTACGAACAGAAGCCCTTATTTTCATATTTCTTACTCCTTAATTTAATTTTTAATCTATTCCTTGGAAGAAAATAAGTCTCTTGTTTTTTTTTTTTTCGTTCCAGGAAACCTTTTTGAAGTATCAACTAATGGAGGAAGAGTTATATAACTCACCTTTCCTCTCTATTTCACAAATAGGAAGTTAGAGATAAAATTAGGAGACCAGAGGAGGATCACCATATATAACACAAAATTTCTCCTCCAATTTTTTCTAGTCTAGCTTCTCGATCTGTCATTATGCCTCGAGAAGTGGAAAGAATTACAATTCCCATTCCACCTAAAATCTTAGGAATTTTTTTATAGTTGGAATAAATTCGTAGACCGGGTCGACTTATACGTTTTAAAATCGTTTTATATATTCCTTTCCTAGTTCTTTTATGGCCCAAGGTTGAAACCAAGAAATTTTTATTACTTTCCTGATGTTTCCGAACATTTTCAATAAACCCCTCTCGTAGGAGTATTTTAACAATGTTTTCGGTGATATTTGTGGATACTATTCGAACCGTTCCATTTTTACTCATGTTAGCATTTCTTATAGAAGTTATTATATCAGCAATAGTGTCTCTACCCATGACGAATTATAATTATTGGTGCTTCCTAATTTTGATATAATCAACATGTTTTTTTATTTGAATACTTCAAAGTATTCATTATTTAAAATTTATTATTAAATTAATTATTAAATTTAGTAAAAGTATATGCGTGAGACACAATCTATTAATTGGGTTTATTTCAGATATCCTACTAGAACAATATCCTAATTTGATCTATGACTATGAGTCTTTATAATACCTCGGGAGCTAATGAAACTATTTTAGTAAAATTCAACTGTCTCAATTCCCGAGCAATCGCGCCAAAAACTCGAGTTCCTTTTGGATTTCCTTCTTGATCAATGACAACCGCTGCATTGTCATCATATCGTATTATCATACCGTTGTCACGTTTGAGTTCTTTACATGTACGTACAATTACAGCTCTTATTACTTCTGATCTTTCTAGAGGCATATTGGGCACTGCTTCTTTAATTACAGCAACAATAACGTCACCAATATGAGCATATCTATGATTACCAGCTCCTATGATTCGAATACACATTAATTCTCGAGCTCCACTGTTATCTGCTACATTCAAAAGGGTCTGAGGTTGAATCATATCATTTTTATTTGAATTTTTTATTTCAGTGCAAAGAATGAGGAAAAAGAAGAAATAGTATTTGTCTAGAAATAAAGAAACTCGTGGTTGTTTTTTCATCCCTTTTTTATATTTAGTTCTACATCCCTATCCTGAAATAACAAATTGAGTTTTTATAGGCATTTTGCACGCAGCTATTGAAATTGCTGCTCTGGCTACAGTTTCTGAGACTCCGCCCATTTCGTAAAGTATTCGACCGGGTTTAACAACAGATACCCAATATTCGGGAGATCCCTTTCCCGACCCCATACGTGTTTCTGCGGGCCTTACTGTAATAGGTTTATCGGGAAAAACACGTACCCATATTTTTCCACCACGACGTGCATATCGTGTCATTGCTCTTCGTCCTGCTTCTATTTGTCTAGCGGTAATCCAAGCGGGTTCAAGTGCCTGAAGAGCATATCTGCCGAAGCAAATATGATTACCCCGGCAAGATATTCCTTTCATTCTTCCTCTATGTTGCTTACGAAATCTGGTTCTTTTGGGGTTATAGTTGATGGTTTTTTCCCACCTCTACTACAGAACCGGACATGAGAGTTTCTTCTCATCCAGCTCCTCACGAATGAAAGGATTCGATAATATTACAGATGCACATGTATTTAAGAACTAATACATTAAACTAAGTAATGGGATTTATTGATATTATATTTCATTTATTAGATAAGAAGCTGTATATACGGTTAGATTTTTCTATTTCTAGATATAGATAATGTTTCTTTGTTTATACTGGATCCTTATTTTTTTTTTTTACTTTTCTTTTAATAAATTATTGAATCAAGACAATATTGGAATCCAATAAATAAGAAATAAGGGTTTCGCGGGCGAATATTGACTCTTTCCTTTTCCTGCTTTATTCGTAGGATCAATCCACAACCTCTCCGAGTAAAAAAAAAATGGTTCTTGGTTCATTCCGCCATCCCGCCTGCTCAATCATTTGGATTCTTTTAAATAGAATCCTATATAGTCACAGGTTTCGTCGTTCCTATAGCTTCTCCATTAATGATTAGGCCTGAACTCTGCAATGGAGCTCTCAACAAAATCTGTTTCCGAGTCAATCTCCTCAGTTTCTATTAACCGGAAGCTCTTTATTATTTATATATTATTTATTATTTATATAGCAATCGATACAATATTAAACAATATTATTATTTATATATCATTTATTAAACAATATTAAAACAATATGAAATTAATGCTTTATTACACTGCCTTTTATTTATATGAGGTAATTTATAGACCATACATATTGGAATTATATATCATATATATTTTTATTCTCTCTTTCTATCACCTTTCCATTTATCCGCATCCCTTTATTTTTTTTTTATTCAAATCCACAATCATATTTTTTTGTTATGGAACAATTCCAGTTGTTACAACTATATGATTAATCCAGTCATAGAGTGACTGTTTTTGGGATCTCGACAATATGAAGCAATAAGTTAGTTATTAGTTTTTAATTTTTTTTTTTTTTTTAGTAGTTGTAGTTATTGAATTAATATTAGGGATCAATCTTTTTTTGATCTTGATCCTACTAAAAACTATAAAGAAAAAACTAACGAGTCACACACTAAGCATAGCAATTATAAATTAAAAAAAGTGAATTTCTTTTTTATTAAACCTTATAGAATTCGAATTATTTTATTTTTTTGATTTAACAGAAAAACATAAAAAGTTTATAGTTTTTTGTTCTATATATCACTATATTACTGGGTAGAATGACAAGATAAATAAAGGTCTATTATTCTTCATCCACAAATATCCAAATTTTGAGGCCTAGTACTCCATGGATAGTTCGAATTGTATAGGAACAATGATCAATTTTAGCGCGAATTGTTTGTAGAGGAACCCTACCTTCTCTGATCCATTCGACACGTGCAATTTCTTTTCCGTCAATACGTCCTGCAATTTGTATTTGAATTCCTTTTGTATCTGTTTGTTCAGTTAATTCAATAGCTCTTTTCATTGCCTTTCGAAATGAAACTCTATTTCTTAATTGAGAAGCCATATATTCTGCAAGAATATTGGGGTCTCCATAAGGTTTTTCTATTCGTGTGATAACAATGTTGATTCTTCGGTTCACAGAACGAAATTCTTTTTGTACATTCATCTGTAATTCTTCGATTCCTCGTGTTTGGCCCTCTATTAATAAATTTGGGAATCCAATATGAATTATAACCTGGATTAAATCAATTCTTTTTTGAATTTCTATACGCGAAATTCCAATTCCTTCGAAACCTGAGGATATTTTTTTATTTTTTTGTACATAGTTCTTTATACAATTCCGTATTTTCTCATCTTCTTGTAGACCTACAGAAAAATTTTTTGGTTGTGCGAACCAAAAGGAATGATGATTTTGGGTTGTACCAAGTCTGAAACCAAGCGGATTTATTTTTTGTCCCATATTTTTTATTATATTATCTTTCCATCTATTTTTTTCTAAATATGAATCTAAATCTTAAATTCATCGAAAGATAATTTTGATTTATCTTTTAATACAATTGTTATATGACAAGTTGGCCTTTTTATCGGATAACTACGTCCTCGAGCTCTAGGCCTTAATTTTTTCACAAAAGAACCTCCATTGACTTCGGCTTTACTAATGAATAAATCGGTTTCGTTCAAACCCATATTATGACTAGCGTTTGCTGCTGCGGAATAAACCAATTTTAAAATGGGATAAGATGCTCGATAAGGCATAAGTTCCAATATCATAAGCGTTTCCTCATAAGAACGCCCCCGAACCTGATCAATTACTCTTTGCGCTTTGAAAACAGACATACATATATGTTGAGCTAAAACTTTTACTTCTCCACTCGAATTTGAGTTCTTTTTCTTTATCATAAGGTTATCTCCCGCCAATGAATGATAAGTATCTATTTTTTTTCCAAATTAACGACGAGATTTATTATCGTTTCTCGCATGTCTCGCGAAAGTCAGAGTCGGCGCGAATTCTCCCAATTTGTGACCTACCATACGATCTGTTATATAAATAGGTAAATGTTCCTTTCCATTATGAATAGCGATTGTATGGCCAATCATTTTGGGTATAATGGTAGATGCCCGAGACCAAGTTACTATTATTTCTTTCTCCTCCCTCATGTTGAGTTTTTCAATTTTTTTTGATAAATGATTAGCTACAAAAGGGTTTTTTTTTAGTGAACGTGCCACAGCTGATTACTCCTTTTTTTACATTTTAAAGATTGGCATTCTATGTCCAATAGAATATCTCGATCTAAGTATGAAGGTAAGAATAAATACAATAATGATGAATGGAAAAAAGAGAAAATCCTTTAGCTAGATAAGGGGCGGATGTAGCCAAGTGGATCAAGGCAGTGGATTGTGAATCCACCACGCGCGGGTTCAATTCCCGTCGTTCGCCCATCACATTATTTCAAATTCAAAAAATTCTATTTTCAATATTCCTATTTACGGCGACGAAGAATAAAACTATCACTATATTTTTTCCTTTTCCGACTTCTTCTTCCAAGCGCAGGATAACCCCAAGGAGTTGTGGGTTTTTTTCTACCAATTGGGGCTTTCCCTTCCCCACCTCCATGGGGATGGTCTACAGGGTTCATAACTACTCCTCTTACTACAGGACGCTTACCTATCCAACACTTCGATCCGGCTCTACCCAAACTTTGTTGATTCACCCCAACATTACCCACTTGTCCGACTGTTGCTAAGCAGTTTTTGGATATCAAACGGACCTCCCCGGATGGTAATCTTAATGTGGCTGATTTACCCTCTTTTGCGATCAGTTTCGCTACAGCGCCCGCCGCTCTAGCTAATTGTCCACCCTTTCCAAGCGTGATTTCTATGTTATGTATGGCCGTGCCTAAGGGCATATCGGTTGAAGTAGATTCTTCTTTTAAAAACCCCTTCCCAAACTGTACAAGCTTCTTCCAAAGCATACGGCTTTCTAGATGTATATGATGATATCTAGACAGATGGATCTTTATCTTATATGAATCGTATGATGAAGTACCACATGAGTGGATATATAGGAATCCAAATCTGCCGAATCACTCATGTATGATCTTCTACATCCTAGGTCTCCCCGTTCCATCATCTGGCTTATGTTCTTCATGTAGCATTCAGACCGAATGACTCTATGAAATTACGTCGATACTTCCACATATTACGGGTAACGTAGGAGACATCTCTATTTTTCCCCGGGGGGATCTTTATAATTACCACTGCTTAGCTTTCAATTCGCCTCTGACCATCAAATTAAATGTGAATAACCCGTCCTCCTCTCTTTGAAACAAGGGGCGCTTCCGGTTCTGTGCGTGCTTCAAACAATTTTGTCTTCTCCATATTACCATATCTCTAGAGTCAATAATTTTCTATGAGGAACTACTGAACTCAATCACTTGCTGCCGTTACTCAACAGTTTTCTGTTGAGGTCTATCCCATAGAGGTACTCAAATTGGATCAGTGATTGATTTCTAGGTTTCATCGTAAACCTAATTGGTTACTTCCAATTACGTAAATCAATAGTTCAAACCGCACTCAAAGGTAGGGCATTTCCCATTGATATAGGGACTTCTGTACCAGAAATAATGGTATCTCCAATTATAGCCCCTCTGGGGTGTAAAATATATCTTTTCTCGCCATCCCCATAATGTATGAGACAAATGTATGCATTTCGATTAGGGTCATATTCTATGGTTACGATTCTACCAGATATGTCTTTTTCATTCCGTCGAAAATCGATTTTACGGTATAGACGCTTATGACCTCCCCCTCTATGTCTTGCGGTAATGATTCCTCTGGAATTACGACCTTTACCACAAT